ATTCGAGTTCGAACCAGTGGATAAGATAGATAAACAGAAATAGATAAACAGATAAGAACTAGGTTCGCATAATTCAGTAATTTCTGTTTGTTCTCCTAATTGATTGATTGCAATTAAACTCGGCCCAATCCTTTTCCTAAAAAAAAAAGGATTGGGCCGAATAAAGAATGACCATCCTATACATTGTTGGATCCATAGGATTAATTATAGATCCTTGGGATTGGTGGATCATTTTCTATCCCGCAGTTTCAGGCTATAGATCAAGCCAAGGGGGGCTCCTCTCTACCTACCCTGTATATTGTCTTTTTCATTTCATGTTGCAATAGAAACTTATTATTTGATTATATGATACGAGATTATACGAGAATGAATTCTTCATTTTATTTATAGGTTTATAGTATAGGAAGAAACAACTATTTATCTTTTTATCTTTTCGATGAGAATTTTTTTGTACATGACATGAGAGAAACCTCTTTTTATATTTCTAATTGAGGATTCTAGATTCTATCATAATATATATATCAATATATATATTGATAGCGATACCCTGAATTCCCCCAAAAAAGAATCATTTCTTTCAATACTCACCCGTTGTTAGTTAACAATTCCAATGATTGGATCATATGCTTAATTCTGATAGGAAATAAAATAGTAAAATGATTATTCATCGAATGACTATTCATCTATTATATTTTCATCAAATAGGGAGCAAGAAGACTCTATGAAAAAGTGGTGGTTCAATTCGATGTTGTCTAAGGAGAAGTTAGAACATAAGTGTGGGCTAAGTAAATCAATGGATAGTCTTAATGCTGTTGGACATACCGGTGGAAGTGAAGAGCCCATTCTAAATGATACGGAGAATAACATTCCTAGTTGGAGTGATAGTGGTAGTTATAGTTTCAGAAATGTTGATTATTTATTTGATATCAGGGATATTTGGAGTTTTATCTCTGATAACACTTTTTTAGTTAGGGATGGTAATGGTGACAGTTATTCTGTATATTTTGATATTGAAAATCAGATTTTTGAGATTGACAATAATAGTTTTTTTCTGAGTGAACTAGAAATTTTTTTTTCCAATTATTTGAATAGTAGGTCTAAGAGTAACAATCACGACTATTATCATTATATGTATGATACTCAATCTAGTTGGAATAATCACATTAATAGTTGCATTGATAGTTATCTTCGTTTTGAAGTCAGTATTCATAGTGACACTTTCAGCGGTACCGACAATTACAGTGACAGTTACATTTCTAGTTTCATTTGTACTGAAGGCGTAAGCGGTAGTCAAAGCAGGAATTCTAGTATAAGAACTGGTGGTAACAACCGCGATTTCAATATAAGAGGAAGATCTAATGATTTTGATATAAATAAAAAATACAGAAATTTGTGGGTTCAATGCGAAAATTGTTATGGATTAAATTATAAAAAATTTTTTAGGTCAAAACTGAATATTTGTGAACAGTGTGGATATCATTTGAAAATGAGTAGTTCAGATAGAATCGAACTTTTGATTGATCTGGGTACTTGGGATCCCATGGATGAAGATATGGTCTCTATGGACCCCATTGAATTTCATTCAGAGGAGGAACCTTATAGAGATCGTATCGATTCTTATCAAAGAAGGACAGGTTTAACTGAAGCTGTTCAAACAGGCATGGGTCAACTAAATGGTATTCCCATAGCAGTTGGGGTTATGGATTTTCAGTTCATGGGGGGTAGTATGGGATCCGTAGTGGGCGAGAAAATCACCCGTTTGATCGAGTATGCTACTAATCGATCTCTACCTGTCATTATTGTGTGTGCTTCTGGGGGAGCACGTATGCAAGAAGGAAGTTTGAGCTTGATGCAAATGGCTAAAATATCTTCTGCTTCATATAATTATCAATCAAATAAAAAGTTATTCTATGTATCAATCCTTACATCTCCTACAACTGGTGGAGTAACTGCCAGTTTTGGTATGTTAGGAGATGTTATTATTGCTGAACCCAACGCCTACATTGCTTTTGCGGGTAAAAGAGTAATTGAACAAACATTGAATAAAACAGTACCCGACGGTTCACAAGCGGCTGAGTATTCATTCCATAAGGGCTTATTTGACCCAATCGTACCGCGTAATCTTTTAAAAGGTGTTCTGAGTGAGTTATTTCAGCTGCACGGTTTCTTTCCTTTGAATAAAAACGCAAAAAAAAATATCGAAATAAAATGAAAATATAGAATAGAAGTGATTTCTATGTCTATCAAGAACTCCCATTTTTTACTTTTTTACTAGGAATCTTTGTTTGTTGGATTGAATTAGTTTAGTTAGAGTCGCGAACTTATAAAAAACTTGTTAATTTTAATAAAAACCTTTTCTTTTATTATATTAGAAAGATAGAAAGAATAAAAGAAAAGGATGGGGGAATAAGAAAATTTCTTAAACTTAAAGCGGATTATCATATATATTTGTCTAAAAAGATGAATAGGTACACTTCATTTAGTTCTCATTCCTTGCACTTATTAACTACTTAAATATTAATATTATTTAGAATAGTTTCTATATAATAGAGATACTTATCATAAGATATCTTTATAATAGGTACAAATATTAAATCGAGGTACCCATTCTATGACAGATCTTAACTTACCCTCTATTTTTGTCCCTTTAGTGGGCCTAGTATTTCCTGCGATTGCAATGGCTTCTTTATTTCTTCATGTCCAAAAAAATAAGATTGTCTAGATCCGATGGGACCAAATTTCATCAATTTATTTCAACACTGAATAATAATACAGATATTTGTTTAGTGTAATATGGGACAATATGTGGCTTTTTCCGAACACAAACGAAAGAACTGTTATGCATGCGGATACATGATATCCGCATAAATGTATGTATATGATATGCGGGTATATCTGGTTAAAAATGATCGGCGAATATTTTTATAATAGAAAGTATATGTATCTAACCAATTATTCCTAATGGTTCATATCAGACTAGTGCTAGTTGATGAAAGTTACTTCGGCATCATGAAAAGTAAAGTAAAATTTTTTCTCAATTCCAATCGAATGCAACTGGATCTAGTATAGTATGAACTGGCGATCAGAACATATATGGATAGAACTTATAACAGGGTCTCGAAAAGCAAGTAATTTTTGCTGGGCCTGTATCCTTTTTTTAGGTTCACTAGGATTCTTAGTGGTTGGAACTTCTAGTTATCTTGGTAGGAATCTGATACCTGGATTTCCATCTCAGCAAATCATTTTTTTTCCACAAGGAATCGTGATGTCTTTCTATGGGATCGCGGGTCTATTCATTAGTTCATATTTGTGGTGCACAATTTCATGGAATGTAGGTAGTGGTTATGACCGATTCGATAGAAAAGAAGGAATAATGTGTATTTTTCGTTGGGGATTCCCTGGAATAAATCGTCGCATCTTCCTTCGCTTCTTTATGAAAGATATCCAATCAATCAGAATGGAAGTTAAAGAGGGTCTTTTTCCTCGTCGTATTCTTTATATGGAAATCAGAGGCCAAGGAAACATTCCCTTGACTCGTACTGATGAGAATTTGACTCCGCGAGAAATTGAGCAAAAAGCTGCTGAATTGGCCTATTTCTTGTGCGTACCAATTGAAGTATTTTGAAATGAACCGAACGAAGAATGAATGTTTTCTCCACATAATAAAAGGAGCTTGCTAATTTCCTTTTTTTTAATACAATTGAAGTTTCCTCAAACTGTTCATTCGAGAAAAACATGTTAGATTCCATTTCCTCGTTCCGTTGACGCAACAACCCGCTAGAATAAAACAAAAGCTGGGGAACGTATATGGAACAACTACAACTATTCCAACTATAATATAATAAATATAATAAACTATAATAAGAATACATTTTTTCTATACCAAAACCTTTTTGTATGCGTATTTGTATGCGTATAGGGCCCAACTCAATTCTTTTATACTAGTAAAAAGTCTAATAAGTCTAATTAAGTATGAATTCATCAAATATCCGAATATGTATTTCGTAATACAGAATTAATCCTTTTAGGTTAAGCCTCAGATTTTGAACTGATACCGTATTCCTGTGCTGTGGTTAGACGGTGCAACATTTCGAAATAATTAATGGAATTGATCCGGGAGGGTTTTTCGAGTATTTATTGAAAGGAATAAATGAAGATGAAATTCGTTCGAATTTTCCCAATTGAGATACCCGGAAATCCAATTTACTTAATTTATTACTTAATTTATAATTTATTTACTTTTTATATATTAGAAATCTATTTCTCTATCTATTTATTTCTCATTTTTTTTCATCCGAAAAAGGACCCTTATTTTATTTCTATATTCCTTAATTCCTTCTGGATCTAAGGAGTCAATTATTATACAAAAATGGGAATAGATCCATGGGTTCCATACCTTGTTATAGAACTTGTGCTTTAGAGAAACATCAGATCAGATAGAGTTGACAAATGAAGCAGTTCATTAACAATTCACAGATAAAAAAAATGAAAAAAAAGAAAGCATTGATTTCCCTCCCATATCTTGCATCTATAGTATTTTTGCCCTGGTGGGTCTCTCTCTCATTTCAAAAAAGTCTCGAACCTTGGATTATTAATTGGTGGAATACTAGGCAATCCGAAACTTTTTTGAATGATATTCAAGAGAAAAATGTTCTAGAAAAATTCCTAGAATTAGAAGAACTATTCTTGTTGGATGAAATGATAAAAGAATACCCAGAGACGCATATACAAAATATACAAAAGCTTCGTATAGGAATACACAAGGAAACGATACAATTGGTCAAAACACACAATGAATATCATTTCCATATCATTTTGCATTTTTCGACAAATATAATATGTTTCGCTATTTTAAGCGGTTATTTTATTCTGGGTAATGAAGAACTTGTCATTCTTAATTCTTGGGTTCAGGAATTCTTCTATAACTTAAATGACACAATAAAAGCCTTTTCGATTCTTTTAGTTACTGATTTATGGATTGGATTTCACTCGACCCATGGTTGGGAACTAATGATTGGTTCGATCTACAATGATTTTGGATTGGCTCATAACGACCAAATTATATCTGGTCTTGTTTCCACTTTTCCAGTTATTCTAGATACAATTGTGAAATATTGGATCTTCCGTTTTTTAAATCGCGTATCTCCTTCGCTTGTAGTCATTTATCATTCAATGAATGAATGAAGAACTTATTTGATCTCCTGATATCAATCCAAATTTTTCTTCGCGCATAAAGAAAGCATTTTCCATTTGACTTATTCTTTCTTTATACTTCTACCTCTTCAAGGTATTTGTCCTATTTCAATAGAATTATTTCAGTACAATGGCAGACTCGTGGATAGGGAACTATACTAGCTACCTATCTAATTTATTGTATAAATTCCTGGATGAATGATTGGATCATGCAAAATAGAAATACTTTTTCTTTTTCTTGGGTAAAGGAACAGATCACTCGATCTATTTCTGTATCGATCATGATATATGTAATAACTCGAACATCTATTTCAAATGCGTATCCCATTTTTGCGCAGAAAGGTTATGAAAATCCACGAGAAGCAACTGGGCGAATTGTATGCGCCAATTGCCATTTAGCTAATAAGCCTGTGGATATTGAAGTTCCGCAAGCTGTACTTCCTGATACTGTATTTGAAGCAGTTGTTCGAATTCCTTATGATATGCAACTGAAACAAGTTCTTGCTAATGGTAAAAAAGGGGCTTTGAATGTAGGGGCTGCTCTTATTTTACCCGAGGGATTCGAATTAGCCCCCCCCGATCGTATTTCCCCCGAGGTGAAAGAAAAGATAGGAAATCTGTCTTTTCAAAGTTATCGTCCCAATAAAAGAAATATTCTTGTAATAGGTCCTGTTCCAGGTCAGAAATATAGTGAAATCGTCTTTCCCATTCTTTCCCCCGACCCTGCTACGAAGAAAGACGTTCACTTCTTAAAATATCCCATATATGTAGGTGGGAATAGGGGAAGGGGTCAGATTTATCCTGATGGGAGCAAGAGTAACAATACAGTCTATAATGCTACATCCGCGGGTATAGTAAGCAGAATAGTACGCAAAGAAAAAGGAGGATATGAAATAATCATCGTTGATGCATCGGATGGACACCAAGTGGTTGATATTATACCTCCAGGACCAGAACTTCTTGTTTCAGAGGGTGAATCCATCAAGCTTGATCAACCATTAACAAGCAATCCTAATGTAGGGGGATTTGGTCAGGGAGATGCCGAAATAGTGCTTCAAGATCCATTACGCGCCCAAGGCCTTTTGTTTTTCTTGGCATCCGTTATTTTGGCACAAATTTTTTTGGTTCTTAAAAAGAAACAGTTTGAAAAGGTTCAATTATACGAAATGAATTTCTAGATCCAGAGATTCCTTACCATCAAGTTGGTAAAAAACGCGGAATTCTTGTCGATCAATACAATTAAATATATATGATCAAAAAATTCTGTAAATCCCTTTGCTTGCTTTGTTTATACTATTTTTTCGGGATGTATGGAATTCTTTACTTGTATCCCATTCCTAGCACTAGACAATAGGCATACAAAAACAAAGGAAGAGGAGACAGGGCAAGGACGGGATAAATGAAAGGAAGGGTACTGGATTATAAGTCTTACTAATCTTCTATTCGACACAAGAAAAAGGACTTTGTACCCCTTCTTGTGTCGTCTTGTATCGAAATAATAATGATTTTTTTCTTGTTCGCCAAAGATTACTATTTCTTCGTTTCCGGGTCTATCGGAATTCCTTTGTTTAGATTCATAAGAAGTAGTAGACAAACAAAAAGGGTTAGGGGGGGTAATTCATCGAGCAAACGAAACTTTTTCTATTATTCAATTAACTTCAACGTAGAATAGCACTTTTTTATAAAAGAAAAAGAAAAATTATTCAAACAAAAAAATTGACTTTAACTCTTTTTATTGAGATTTTATTGAGAAGCGGATTAGATTTTATTTTTACGCATACCCCAATCCTTTTTCTTTTATCACCTTTTTTATTTTATCTTTTTTTTTATAGAGTAAGGTTCTATTAGTTTAGTATGGAAATGATTTGCAGGATGTCTCATCCGTTTAAATCCATATAATTATCCAGAAAATCGATTGATTCCTTCTTGTTGCTTCTCGTAAGAGTTAATATTATATTATGGAGGAACGACAGAGCCTATAAATCAATCAATAGAAATAGATTCAATTCCGTTGTTCAAAAACATCATAAGAAACAAAGGAATAAAGTGGTTTGAAAGATCAGAGCAAAGGATCCATTTTGTCATTTCTACGAAAATTTTGATTATGTTGACTGGATAACTTTCCTATTTGTATGTTATGGAATAGATCAAAGTCTCATCTCGCTCTAAGAGTAAGCACTCAGCGGTACCTTACGCCTATAATAAAAGAAAGGCGTAAGGTACCGCTGAGTGCTTACTTTTTCATGTCTACAATCCAGTTCATCTGATTACTACAGAGATGAACCCAATCCGGAATATGAACCGTAA